AAAAAAACTACCCGAAAAAAGAGAAGGAGCCATAAAAAACGACATTTTGATCTTCTATTTTGAGGGTTTTATATCATAGGAATCAATCCGTATTTCTTATTTATGTTTGATCGTGTTTAAATTACAAGTATTTTATTTTTCAAAGTATTTTTTGAAAAAAAAAAATACATTCAAATAAATCATTGTTATTCAATATTCATGGCAATAAAAAGAGCCCGACTTGGTACTGGCCGGGCTCTTTGGCTGTAGAAAAAGAAAAAAAAAAGATAAAAAGAAGTCTCTTATTTTTTCAAGCTCCATTTTTTGTTCTTCTTGTTTATGTGATATAACATAAACAAAGTAATTCTTTTCAATTGGGGAGAGATGGCTGAGTGGACTAAAGCGTCGGATTGCTAATCCGTTGTACAAATTTTTGTACCGAGGGTTCGAATCCCTCTCTTTCCGTTGATGATTTGGTATTTTTTTGGAACTTCTTTGTTTGTTTTCCTTGTTTGTTTGATTTTTTTTATTTACTAGTTAAAGATGTAAAACAGAGAAAATCCTAAAAATATTTAAAAATCCAGCACAAGCAAGAAAAACACAGAATCCATTTTTTTCTTATTCTTCACGTCCTGGATTACGTCCAGGATCGTTCGATAGGAATCCGAAGATGAAAAGAGAAACAAAGAATATCACTACCGTGTAAACAAATAGTTTTAGAGTAAGCATTATAAAATCTCCAAGATAATTTTAAAAAACGACAAAGAAAGAGAATAGATTCTCTTATATTACACATTTTATTTCTTTTAATACTAAGTTTCTAAAAAATGAAGTGATTGGGAGGATATATAAGTATATATGAGTTTGGGAAATGGATTTGATTTGTAGTAAGAGTCGAGCCTTTTATTACAATTATCAATAAATACGATTATCAAAAATACTCTTTCATATCTGAAATCTAGGTTATTATATTGGTGGTGGGCTCAAATCTAATAATAGGATTCGGATTTCTCAATTGAAAAAACGTAGATGATGAGATGGTCCGTATTTTTTTTCGTATATACCCAAAAATTTCAATATTGGAATCGAGAATTCACACTGTAAGACTTATCTGATCTTATAAATTGTTAAAATGTTTGAATTTTAGTTTTATAATAAATTCTGAATTTTTTTAAGACATTACTCAAATTAAAGATCTCATCGAAAACTTACAGCAGCTTGCCAAACAAAAGCTAAGAGAAAAAAGAGTAGGGGTATTAGTGGCATAATATCTACAATTGGATTCAAGAAAGCGTAGGCTTCAGGCAATTTCGCCAAGAAAAAACTACTTGAATAAAGGACGGAGTGAATACAAATACAGACCAAACTAAAGATATTAAGCATAACAAACATTTTGTTCTTTAATATAATAAAAATTCTTTTTGCTTTTTTTTTTTGAATTAGAATTTTCAATTTTATTGTATTTTATTAATATATATACATAATACAATAAAATACAATAAAATTATACAATAAAATTGAAAAATAAAATGAATATTCATTTTTTTATAAAACTAAAAAAAATGAATCAAATAAGAAAAGACCCCCCAAAATCCTTCTTTGATTTGAACTTATCCAGTTCCAAATCTTTTTATTCTGAAATCAAAAATAGAAGAAATTATACTTCTATACAATATTTTAATGGAATTCTATGGTTTAATGGAATTCTATTGAATGATCAATAAATTTAGTTTTATCCTATATATATACGCATATATAAATCTTAGCAACAAATTTTTCTATAGAAATTTTTGAACTGGAATTGACGAACAACCAATATACATAATACTGTTTATTAGTGTCAAATCGAAAATGGGGCGTGGCCAAGTGGTAAGGCAACGGGTTTTGGTCCCGCTATTCGGAGGTTCGAATCCTTCCGTCCCAGAGCATATCCATTCATGATGTATATCATATTTGAATACAAATTGTATATAAGAATAAAGATTATCCCCTCCCTTTTTGAATTATTCGTCTCTAAGCTAAATCTACTTGCTTTCGAAGATGTAGATTTAAAAACAAGTAGAATTTTTTCTTTTTATAATGTAATCATTGTGTATAACTAATTATATATATAATTTTTTCATATTTATTTTTCTTTTTTTTTTTCGAATATTTTTTTGAATAAATTCCCATTTTTTCTACTTTATAAAAAATAGAGTCGAAAATTTATTCATACAATATCGAGTTAATTTTCATTTTTTTACGTCTTTACTTTAAAAATGGTTTTCGTTATATAGAAGAAAAACCGAGACATAAAAAGGATAGATTATTATGTATCGATTGAATCAATGACTATTCACGATTCCATAATTGAATCAATTACATACTGGATCCAAGCTAAAGGAATGTTATGGTAAAACTTCGTTTGAAACGATGTGGTAAAAAGCAACGTGCGACTTGAAAGACCTGATTAGATTAGCTGTGGATTCTTACATCCGCCATTTTTTCTAGTATATAGAAATCAACATGCTCTTGGCTCGACATCGTTTGTTCTGTTCCACTAGAACTTATTGTTTTGGGGTGGGGACGGGAAAGGGGTTGATGATGTAAATAGTACATGATGGAGCTCGAGTTTCTTCATTTCTCAGGGGCAAGTATCTAAGGTTAGTGAAAATTAATAAGTTAGAACAACTTCGTAAGTATATTTTTGATAGAAAAATAGAAAGGATCCAATTTGAGCAAAGTTCACAAAAAATGGTTGGAATTAAGAAAACTATTTCGATCAAAAGTGTATCCGCGGGAATTAACCTTCTATTTGTATGATTCTTTCAGAGAAAGAAAAAATGGTATGTTGCTGCCATTTTTGAAAAGATTTAAGATTCCCGAAGTAATGTCTAAACCCAATGATTCAAAGAAAAGCTAAAAGATCATGGAACAAGTAAATACCATTTTCAAATTGTCTCATCAATTCTATTAGAAAAAAAAATTCTAAAAAATAGATTCTAAAGAAACACGGGGCAAGAAAAGGGGGTAGAGACCACTCAATAAATGAAATAGCTAAAGACTTTGTTTTCTTTTTAGTTATTTGAGAATTATCCAATTTGAGTTATGGGGTTACAAATATGAGGAGTTATTTTTTTTTCAGAAAGAAAATACGAAAAAAAAAATACTTAAGTCATAGTTTAATTGATTTGATGATTTTATTGATCTATTTGACATCATAATTTTATACATACATATAATTTTTAATTTTCTCGAGCCGTACGAGGATAAAACTTCTTATACGTTTCTAGGGGGGGTGCATTATTCATCTATATCTATCCCAATGAGCTGTTTATCGAATCGTTGCAATCGATGTTCGATCCCGAAGAGAGGGAAGAGATCTTCGGAAAGTGGGTTTTTATGATCCAATAAAGAATCAAACTTATTTAAATATTCCGGTTATTCTATATTTCCTTGAACAAGGCGCTCAACCTACAGGAACTGTTCAGGATATTTCAAAAAAGGCAGGTGTTTTTATGGAACTTAGCTCGAATCAACAAACGAAATTCAATTAATGAAATAAAAAAGGGGGGTGTGGATGACTTGTATATAGATTTAGAAAATTCTTTTCTCTTTTATCCCCCCGCTCTCTTGTTATATTCATACCTAATTTTTTATTTCTTGTTGTTTATATAAAATGTTGTTTTCTATAGCCAGAAAAATAAATGAAATTTTCATCCATCTTTAAAACAAAATGAAAAAAATGTATAGAGATAAAAGATAGAATATAGGAAAAAGCAAATGAATAATAATTAAATGAAGTAATTGGACTTATAAATACATTACCCCCAATGAGGTGATTTATTATTCTTTTTATTTTATTATCATTTATTTTTAAAACCTACTCGCTCTTTATTATTATCAGTTACTAATCCTAGTTATTGGATTTATATACTTTTTTTGATAGTAAATACATGAGATAGAATATTAAAAATGGAATATTTCTATTATTTTACATCCATTATTTTATTTTTCATCCAATGACTATACATCTATTATATTTTTATGTAAATAGAGGAAAAAACTATATGGAAAAATGGTGGTTCAATTCTATGTTGTTTAATAGGAAGTTAGAATACGGGTGTGAATTAAGTAAATCAATGGATAGTCTTGATCCTATTGAAAATACCAGTGTAAGTGAAGACCCCAAAATTTTAACTGATATGAATAAAAAAATTCATAGTTGGAATGATAGTGACAATTCTAGTTACAGTTATTTTTATTATTTAGTAGGTGTCAGGAACATCCAGAATTTCCTATCTGATAAAACTTTTTTAGTTAGGGATAATAAGAGGAACAGTTATTCCATATATTTAGATATTGAAAATCAAACTTTGGAGATTGACAATGATCATTCTTTTCTAAGTGAACAGGGAAGTTTTTTTTCTAGCTATCTGAATAATGTTTCTAAGAGTGATGACGATCATTACATGTATGATACTAAATTTAGTTGGAATAATAACATTAATAGTTGCATTGATAGTTATCTTCATTCTCAAATCTGTATTGATAGTTTCATTTTAGGTGATAGTGACAAATATAATGACAGTTATTTTTATAGTTACATTTTTGGTAAGGGCAGAAATTGTAGTGAAAGCGATAATTCTAGTTCTAGTATAATAACTAGCACCAATGGTACAAATGATAGTGATTCCACTATAGGAGAAAGTTCTAAGAATCTCGATGAAAATGAAAAATATAAGCATTTGTGGATTGAATGCGAAAATTGTTATGGATTAAATTATAAAAAATTTTTTAAATCAAAAATGAATATTTGTGAACACTGTGGATATCATTTGAAAATGAGCAGTTCAGATAGAATCGAACTTTCGATTGATCCAGGTACTTGGAATCCTATGGATGAAGACATAGTTTCTCTGGATCCCATTGAATTTCATTCTGAAGAGGAACCTTATAAAGATCGTATTGATTCTTATCAAAGAAAAACTGGATTAACTGAGGCTGTTCAAACAGGTACAGGTCAACTTAATGGTATTCCTGTAGCAATTGGAATTATGGATTTTCAGTTTATGGGGGGTAGTATGGGATCCGCAGTAGGTGAGAAAATCACCCGTTTGGTAGAATATGCTACCAATCAACTTTTACCTCTTATTCTGGTATGTGCGTCCGGAGGAGCACGTATGCAAGAAGGAAGTTTGAGCTTGATGCAAATGGCTAAAATCTCTTCTGCTTTATATGATTATCAAACAAATAAAAAGTTATTTTATGTATCGATACTTACATCTCCTACTACTGGTGGGGTGACAGCTAGTTTTGGCATGTTGGGGGATATCATTATTGCCGAACCAAATGCTTATATTGCATTTGCGGGTAAAAGAGTAATTGAACAAACATTGAATAAGGCAGTACCCGAAGGTTCCCAAGCGGCTGAATATTTATTCCATAAGGGCTTATTTGATTCAATCGTACCGCGTAATCTTTTAAAGGGAGTTCTGAGTGAGTTATTTCAATTCCATAATTTCTTTTCTTTGACTAAAAATGAAAAAAAAAAATAAGGCATAGCCTAAAATTTTTATTTTTAGTCAAAGAAATTCTGAGACAAAAATAAAAAATCAAAACATACAGGATCCAAGTAATAAAAAAGTAATAAAAGAATAATAGAAAAATACTAAGAATAATAAAAGGGTGTATTATCATACATATGTTTGTTTCTTTTATAAATAGAAGGCGAAATTTATCAATTTATTTAGTTCTACATATATAGTTATATATATATTGACTTAGCTATAATCACTAGAATTCCTATATACTTAGTATAAGCATATAGGAATTCTAGTGATTATAGACTATCTTTATAACAATATAAATAAATATATTAAATATAAAATAACAATAATAATCTATATATATAAGGTACAAATAGTAAATCGAGGTACCCATTTTATGATAAACTTTCCTTCCATTTTTGTTCCTTTAGTGGGCCTAGTATTTCCGGCAATTGCAATGGCTTCTTTATTTCTTCATGTTCAAAAAAACAAGATTTTTTAGATACGGTCAGTAGGGACAAATCTCATATATTTTTTTTAGATCTGGAAGCAATTCGATGAATTCCTCCTAAAGGTTTACATTAAAATAGTGCCAGTTGATGAAAGTTACTTTAGGAACAAACAAAGAAAAAGAAAGTCAAATTCATTTGTTGGGGTTTTTTTCTTCCCCAATTATAATAAAATAAAAAAATAAAAATTGGATTTCATATTATATGAATATAATATTGCGATTAGAACATCTACGGGTATATCCTATAACCGAATCTCGAAAAATAAGCAATTTCTTTTGGGCCTTTATCATTTTTTTAGGTTCATTAGGGTTGTTATTGGTTGCAATTTCAAGTTATCTTGGTATGGATTTTTTCTTTTTGTCTGAGGAAATTAGTGATTTTACATTTATTCCGGACTATATTTATTTTCCATTTATTCCACAAGGGGCGACGATGTCTTTCTATGGAATCGGAGGTCTCTTTATAAGTTTTTATTTATGGTGCACTATTTTGTGGGATGTAGGTAGTGGTTATGATATCTTCGATAAAAAAGAGAGAAAAGTATGTTTTTTTCGTTGGGGATTTCCTGGAAAAAATCGTCGCATTATTCTCGAAGTACCTATGAAAGAGATTCAATCCATCAGAATAATAACAGGGGTTAAAGAAGGGGGTATTTTTACTCGTACCCTTACTTATGAGAGTATCGTTTATATGGAAACTATAGAACAGGGGTTTATTCCCTTGACTCGTATTGAAGATAATTTGACTCCACCAGAAATTGCACATAAAGCTGGCGAATTAGCTATATTCTTGGGTGTACCACTTTTGTACTGACGCGAATTGGACTTAACTAGAAATTGCACAAAAAGCCTCAGAATTGTCCTATTTATTTCGTGTAGCGATTGAAATATTTTTATAGATGGGACGTTCTTTGGTTTCGAAATCCGACTATTCTATTCAAAACCCGAAGTGCTCTTTCGTGTATTTATAAAAAGTAATAATTTTTTCTTCGAATCTTAGCAATGGATATCCTTTCGAAACAATATTTTTTTCTTCATTTGAATTGACAGTCAATTCTTTTGATTTCTTATTTGATTTATGTATTCTTTCGAAATTAAACAAGGCAAGGACTAACTCCGGAATTACAAGTAAAAAAACGAGAGAATATAGATTTATATATAAGCTCTATGACTTGTAATAGAACTTATACTTCATAGAAAGATTATTATCATATAGAGTTGATGAATGAGATGAAGTTTTTTTCATTAAATAAATACGAAAAATGACAAAAAAGAAAACATTCATTCCCCTTCTATATCTTACATCTATAGTCTTTTTACCCTGGTGTATCTCTTTCACATTTAAGAAAAGTCTGGAATCTTGGTTTATTAATTGGTGGAATACTAGGCAATCCGAAATTTTCTTGAATGATATTCAAGAAAAGATTATTCTAAAAAAATTCATAGAATTTGAGGAACTGTTTTTCTTAGATGAAATGTTAAAGGAATGTCCGGAAACACATCTACAAAACCTTCGTACTGGAATCTATAAAGAAACCATCCAATTAATCAAAACGCACAACGAAGATCGTATGAATACGATTTTGCATTTCTCGACAAATATAATCTCTTTCTTTATTTTAAGCGGTTATTCTATTCTTGGTAATAAAGAACTTGTTCTTATTAACTCTTGGGTTCGAGAATTTATATATAATTTAAGTGACACAATAAAAGCTTTTTCTATTCTTCTATTAACTGATTTATGTATAGGATTTCATTCAACCCATGGTTGGGAACTAATGATTGGTTTCGTGTATAAAGATTTTGGATTTGCTCAAAATGATCCAATTATATCGGGTCTTGTTTCCACTTTTCCAGTCATTTTAGATACAATTTTAAAATATTGGATTTTCCGTTATTTAAATCGCGTATCTCCATCACTTGTAGTGATTTATCATTCAATGAATGACTGACTGAAAAAACGATCCACTTATGCAATTTTAATTTAAAGTTTTTTTTAGCTAAAAAAAAGAACTTTTCTTTTTCCCTTCTTTTTAACCCCCCTTAAATTAAAAAATTAAATAAATTTTAAAGGGGTTCTTCATCTTGGATAGGGAACTATGCGAGTGACCTACCTAACCTTATTGTAGAAATTTTCAGGATCAATGATTAGACCATGCAAACTAGAAATGCTTTTTCTTGGATAAAGGAAGAGATTACTCGATCCATTTCCATATCGATCATGATATATATAATAATTCGAGCACCCATTTCAAATGCATATCCCATTTTTGCACAGCAGGGTTATGAAAATCCGCGAGAAGCAACCGGTCGTATTGTCTGTGCCAATTGCCATTTAGCTAATAAGCCCGTGGATATTGAGGTTCCACAAGCGGTACTTCCCGATACTGTATTTGAAGCAGTTGTTCGAATTCCTTATGATATGCAAGTGAAACAAGTTCTTGCTAATGGTAAAAAAGGGGCTTTGAATGTGGGGGCTGTTCTTATTTTACCGGAAGGTTTTGAATTGGCACCCCCCGATCGTATTTCGCCTGAGATTAAAGAAAAGATAGGTAATCTGTCTTTTCAAAACTACCGCCCTACAAAAAAAAATATTCTTGTGGTAGGCCCTGTTCCTGGTCAGAAATATAAAGAAATCACCTTTCCTATTCTTTCCCCGGATCCCACTATTAAGAAAGATGTTCATTTCTTAAAATATCCTATATACGTAGGCGGGAACAGGGGAAGGGGTCAGATTTATCTCGACGGGAGCAAGAGTAATAATAATGTCTATAATGCTACAGCAGCAGGTATGGTAAAAAAAATCATACGAAAAGAAAAGGGGGGATACGAAATAACTATAGTGGATGCATTGGATGGACGTGAAGTGATTGATATTATACCTCCAGGACCAGAACTTCTTGTTTCAGAAAGTGAATCTATCAAACTTGATCAGCCATTAACAAGTAATCCTAATGTGGGTGGATTTGGTCAGGGGGATGCGGAAATAGTACTTCAAGATCCGTTACGTGTCCAAGGTCTCTTGTTCTTCTTGGCATCTATTATTTTAGCACAAATCTTTTTAGTTCTTAAGAAGAAACAATTCGAGAAGGTTCAATTGTCCGAAATGAATTTTTAGGCCCGCGTATTTATCAACATATTAAACTCGTAAAAATAACTCAATTTTTGTTAATAATTAATGTAATTCTATTCTGTATAATAGATAGAATAAAAAAATTATGAAAAGATCTTTGCTTCTGCCTAGTCTTTTTAGACTATATTTAAAAAGTTCCTTGTAACGTAATACAAATAAGTTCGAGTATGTATATTGTCAAGAAGACTATTTAACTTTGTTTCTTTTCAACCCCACAATAAATTCGAATATTATGATTATGTCACTGTTTTTTTTCCGATTTCCATTTTCTATAATAGAACTCTCTATTATTGAAATATTTTTCTATTGTAAAATACAATAAAATTGTATTTGATACTAACCATCAAATATATATAGACAGATAATTTTAAGCAAAATAGAATGAAAATCGGGAAACGAGACTCTAGGAGGGATTACTTGTCTTTTCCTAGAGTCCGATTTCTATTCCTTCTTGTTTGTGTTGAAATAGAAATATTCTAAAAAAAAAATATTAATAAAATAATCTTTTTTAACCCCCTTCCAGAAAAAATCGTATATCTTAGTTTCTATTTTTTACAACTTAGAACCTTTATGACATATTTATGACATAGAATATTTTATTTATTGCATATAAAATACGTAGTGAACAAAAAAAAAAGAGAAGAAATTGGGGAATTTGGTTAAACAAATTTCATTTCTTCAATTAACTTGTAAAAAATAAAAAAAAATGAAATGGAGTTTTTTAAAACATCGGAAAAAGTTATCCATTTTTAGTCATTTATCAGAATAAAAAATATTCGAATTATTAAGAACTCAAGAGGATCCACTCGATTTCGTTAAAGAAAGAGTGGATCCCGTTGAGTTCTTACG